AATTACTATAATGCGCCCCCGCCTACGGATTAGTCGACACTTTTCACAAATTTTACGAACGGAAACTCTTATTTTCATATTTCTCATTCCTTATCTTAATTCTTAATCTACTTCATTGGTAGAAAATAAGTTTCTTGAAATTTTTCATCTTGAATCGTATTGAATAAAAAACACCTAATCTTTCGAATCCTTGTTTCGGAGTCGATAAATTATACGTCCTCTCGTTGAATCATAACGACTTACTTCAATTTTGACTTTATCGCCTGGCAATATCCGTATAAAGCTACGTCGGATCTTTCCTGAAACATAACCTAGAATCAGATCTTCATTATCTAACCGAACCCGGAACATGCCATTGGGAAGTGATTCAGTAATTAAACCTTCATGAATCCATTTTTGTTCTTTCATTCCAGGTAAAGCCCCCTTGAAGTATCAACTAATGTACGAGAAACGATATTAGACAACTTCTTTTTTTTTTACAAATAGAAAGAGAGTCGTTGGATATTAAACGGATTACCATATAGAACACAATAACTCTCCGCCGATTCTTTCTAGTCGAGCTTCCCGGTCTGTCATTATACCTCGAGAAGTAGAAAGAATTACAATCCCCATCCCAGCTAAAATTCTAGGAATTCGTTGAGAGTTAGAATATATTCGTAAACCAGGTCGGCTGATCCGTTTTAAATTTAAAAAATTTCTATAGGGTCTTTTCCTATTCCTTCTATGTCGCAGGGTTAAAACCAAAAAATATTTGTTTTTTTCTTGATGTTTTCTGACGTTTTCGATAAAACCTTCGCGGAAAAGTATTTTAACAATATTTTCGGTAATATTAGTAGATGCTATACGAACAACTCGTTTTTTATCCATATCAGCATTTCGTATAGAGGTTATTATCTCAGCAATAGTGTCCCTGCCCATGATGAACTAAAATGATTGGTGTCTCAAAATTGGATATAATTAACATGTTTTTCTTTTTTTATTGGTTTATGAATATGAAGTTGAAAGGTATATACGTGAGACACAATCTAGGAATTAATCTAGTTCTTAATTTATTTCTTTCTAAAGATTTCACGATCTCATTTTATTTTATAATACCTCGGGAGCTAATGAAACTATTTTAGTAAAATTTAATTGTCTCAATTCCCGAGGAATTGCACCAAAGATTCGAGTTCCTTTTGGATTTCCTTCTTGATCAATCACAACTGCGGCATTGTCATCATATCGTATTATCATACCGTTGTCACGTTTAAGTTCTTTACAGGTACGAACAATTACAGCTCTGACTACTTCTGATTTTTCTAGGGACATGTTTGGTAATGCTTCTTTGATCACAGCAACAATAACGTCACCAATATGAGCATATCGCCGATTGCTATCTCCTATGATTCGAATACACATCAATTCTCGAGCCCCGCTGTTATCCGCTACATTTAAATAAGTCTGAGGTTGAATCATATCAATTTTTTAGTCTATTCTTCCAATTCAAAGGATGAAGAAAATAAAAGAAATATTGTTTGTCCAAAAAAAGAGACCTGTGTGGTCTTTTTTTCATCCCTAAAGACTCATTTCTGTGGGTTCTTTTTTTTTATCCCGAACTAATAAATTGAGTTCGTATAGGCATTTTCGATGATGCTATTAAAATAGCCCTTTTAGCTATATTTTCAGTTACTCCACCTATTTCATATAGTATTCGACCCGATTTAACAACCGCTACCCAATATTCGGGGGATCCTTTCCCTGAACCCATACGTGTTTCAGCAGGTCTTATGGTAATTGGCTTGTCTGGAAATATACGTACCCATATTTTTCCCCCACGGCGTGCATTTCGTGTCATTGCTCGTCGACCGGCTTCGATTTGTCTAGATGTGATCCAAGCAGGTTCAAGTGCCTGAAGAGCGTATTTACCGAAACAAATACGATTACCTCGATAAGACATTCCCTTCATTCTTCCTCTATGTTGTTTACGGAATCTAGTTCTTTTGGGGTTATAGTTGATGGTTGTTTTGGAATTCCATCTCTACTACAGAACTGGACGTGAGAGTTTCTTCTCATTCAGCTCCTCGCGAATAAAAGGATTCAAAATTGAATTTCACTAAAATTTGAATCTATATTAAATAGATATTCACATTTTTTTTTATAACGTTCGAATAAATCTTTATTTTTTTTGTCTTTTATCCGAGTTTACCAATTCAAAAAAATTAAGTTTTCGCGGGCGAATATTTACTCTTGCAATCTCTATTTCCGCGCTAGGACTTGTTCATGACTTCTCAGAATAGATGAATAGATTTCCGGTTCATTTCGCCATCCCGACTAGTGAATCATTAAGATTCATTTATTCAATAAAATCTTTTGCGTTCACAGGTTCCATCGTTCCCATCGCCTCGTACTTAATGGTTAGGTCCGAATTTGCAATGGAGCTAATAATCCAATTTATTCTTGAGTCAACCTTCTTAGTCTTTATTGGCTCGAAGCTCTTGATTTCTTTCTTCTGATTCGTTTA